TGGCAAAACTACAACTAGTGTTAACCAAGGAAAATAATTCATGGTAAAAACAAGATAAACTTGGACCAGAAAAACCCGTGCTCAAAATAAATATTTTTTGAGCGCGGGTTTTTGTCGGTAAAGATAAAAAAAATGTATTTAAAGTAGGGTTTTCTGGAACGTATTAATAAGCTAGACCCATACTTCGAGTTGTTTCATGCCATAAATAAACTCGAACACTCAAGAAATCCGTTGGACAGGCGGATTCACATCTCTTACAACCGACACAGTCCTCTGTTCTTGGAGCGGAAGCAATTTGCTTAGCCTTACATCCGTCCCAAGGTATCATTTCTAATACATCTGTTGGGCAGGCTCGCACACATTGAGTGCACCCTATACACGTATCATAAATCTTTACTGAATGTGACATTGGATCTATAAATTTTTAAATGTCAGAAATTTTCGATCTAGTAAACTTGTAAATGAATCATATATTTAGACACCAGATGAATCAATAATTTATCAGAATTTTTATAATCAATCTAATTCTGGATCGACCCGTGTGATAGAACCAAGATACTTTGATTTCTTACATTGATTTTTTACATTTTCGAAAACATGTATTATACGTAATGTATGGTCATGGTAATTATAATTTATGAATATTAGAATTTATATGATTATTAATACTACTTATTCAACAAATTTGATTGATTGATACGAGTTGATTTTCTGTTACGATAAATTGACGAAACAATAGCCGGACCAATAGCTGCTTCAGCGGCTGCAATAGCTATAACAAAAATTGAGAAAATATTTCCTTTTAATTGGCGACTATCAAAAAAATCAGAAAATGTTACGAAATTTATATTAACCGCATTCAATATAAGTTCAAGACACATAAGGGCTCTAACCATATTTCGACTCGTGATCAATCCATAGATACCGATAGAAAATAAGTAGGCACTCAAAACAAGTACATGCTCGAGCATCATTGACCAACTCCTTATCAATTTCGATTCATTTCAATATGAACTGAACAACAATTAAACAGATTCAATTGACTAGAATAAAAAAAAGTACGGAACAAAGGAATATATTCTATTGGTAATAGAATAGATTGAATAAAATAATTTATATTTTAGACATAAAGAACCTTTAATTGAAGGGAAATAAATGTAATAAAACAGAACACAGTTTTATTTGGATTGCTGTTGCCAATTCTATAGATTTATTACTGTCGCGCCACGGCAATTGCACCTATCAAAGCGGCTAAAAGAATTATCGAAACGAATTCAAACGGAAGAAAAAAATCCGTTGATAAATGAATTCCAATTTGTTGACTATTACTTATCAAATCTTGTTCTATAATCTGGTTTGATCTTGTAGTCCAAATAATCCCGTACCATGACGTATCTGTAATAGTAATCATGAGTAAAACAAAAATACTTGTACAAACTGGCAAAGTAACCCCATCCCCAACGGTCCAAAGATTCAAATCTTTGTAATATTCTGAACCATTCATAAACATCACAGCAAATACGATTAAAACATTTATAGCTCCCACGTAAATAAGAAGTTGTGCAGCAGCTACAAAATAGGAGTTTAATAGAATATAGAATAAGGATATACAAACAAGAACCAGTCCCAATGAAAAGGCAGAATAAATGGGGTTGGTAAATAATACCACTCCCATACCTCCTAGTATAAGAACCGATCCCAGAAAGACTAAAAGAAAATCATGTATTGGTCCGGGCAAATCCATTATATGTAAAATAAGAGATAAATAAATCGAAATGTTTTTCATGACCTTATTGAAATCCGAACAGAAAAAAAATTATAATTTTTGAGCAATTCCTAATTAAATCCTAAGGGATATGAATAAATGTAAGTACAATTATTGGACTAATTTAATTCGTTATCTGAAAGAGTAGTTCTCATTTGAAACTATATATGTAAAAATAATTACAGATATATTAATTAATGGATTAATTAATGGATTTTCAATCCAAATTAAGACGTGATTCTTAACCAACTAATCAATAGTTGGGATTTTTAGTTATTGACCAAACAAAACGAAAGAAACCCGATTCCTTTAGATTAGATCAAAAAAAAAAAAATGAACCTTAGTATTATTTATTAGTAAAGTAATAGTCTTAGTAAAGTAATTATAAATTATTCTTTAATCAAGAGATTTACTTATTTTTTTTTTGAGGCGAATTAAAAATTGTTCGAATTGTATAATCGTCAATTACTGACATTGGTAAACGACCCAAAGCAATTTGATTATAATTCAATTCGTGACGATCATAAGTAGAAAGTTCATATTCTTCAGTCATTGATAAACAATTTGTTGGACAATACTCAACGCAATTACCACAAAATATACAGACTCCGAAATCAATACTGTAATTAAGCAACCGTTTCTTGCGAATATCAGTTTCCAATTTCCAATCAACAACGGGTAGATCTATAGGACATACACGAACACATACTTCACAAGCAATACATTTATCAAATTCAAAATGGATTCGACCGCGGAAACGCTCCGCGGTGATTAATTTTTCATAAGGATATTGAATAGTTACAGGTAAACGATTTGCGTGAGATAAAGTAATCATGAAACTTTGACCAATGTACCTTGCAGCTCGTACTGTTTGTTGACCATAATTCATGAACCCAGTTACCATAGAGAACATATCATTAATATATATTATGAATAATTTTATGTTTGTTTATTTCTCTTGTTTGAGACAAGTTGTAAATTTACCTTACAGCGAAAAGAGTTGGGAAGAAGTTGTTAATAATAGATTACCGAGAGAAATAGGTAAAAGAAATTTCCATCCAAGATTCAATAGTTGGTCCATTCTTAGCCTCGGTAAAGTCCATCTTGTTGTGATAGGAATGAACAAGAACAAATAAGTTTTAGCTAATGTAATAAAGATACCAATTGTCGCTCCAAAAACTCCACATGTTTTATTTATTTCAAAAAGCTCAGAAACATATATGTCCGGAATAGAGATATTCCAACCTCCCAAGTAAAGAACTGTTACAAATAATGAAGAAACTAATAGGTTTAGATAGGAAGCAACATAAAATAAACCAAATTTTATACCCGAGTATTCGGTTTGATAACCTGCTACTAATTCTTCTTCTGCTTCGGGTAAATCAAAAGGTAATCTCTCACATTCTGCTAGGGAAGAAATGATAAAAATGATAAACCCTATAGGCTGACGCCACAAATTCCATCCCCAAAAACCGTATTTTGATTGCGCCTCAACTATATCAATTGTACTTGAACTGTTAGATAATTATAGTCGGTGATACCATTACTGTTATCATCGCTATTACAGAACCGTACATGAGATTTTCACCTCATACGGCTCCTTAAAGGCCAGAAATAAATCTAAGGATCGCGTCAGTATTATTTTATCTTGGTACGTTTGTAGGATGTATAAAGTCAAAATCTATTGGACGGTCCTAAATTAGACCAATTGAATTCTGTCTGTTATAATTATTTAATAATAAATAAAAAAGTACTTCTGAATCGATCTCACCCTTTCTTTAACTTTAATAATTTCAATAAGAATTAAAATTCTTCTTTGTTGAGTAATAACTTAATTCTTCAATAAAATACTTCTTGTAGAAATATCAATAACCCGTTTATTTCACGTACGAAAAAAATTCTATAATTAATTCATGAATTATGACACAAATTCTATATCTATTAATATGTATCTGGGAAATAAAAAAGGTATCTTTTTTTTTTTTTTTTTTTTTATTGGAATTGGATTTCTTTCTCTTTTTTTCGTTCCTATTCTTCTTTCTATTTCTGAGAAAAAGGGGGCTTACAAAATAAAGTAAAGGATTATTTCGTTCCCAATAGTTATTTATTTAATCGGTGGATAGGAGCATACTCTGGATTGGAATCGTGTCGTGGGGAGTATTGCCTGATCATTTCTACCAACTTAAAGCCCCAATGAGTATTCTTTGTTTGTATATTATGTAAAAATGTCCTTTTGGAGAATTTACATAATCTCTATTACTAATCCTTTACATATCTTGGTGTTTCTAACCACCCACTCGTTTTTGTTCAACCCCCCCCCCTGTGGTAATACATACAAATGATAGTGAAAACTCAATACGGTTGATCTTTTGAGCCCGCTTCAAGTCAGGATGACTAATCAACCAATCTTGGGGGAAACGGTCGCTTCTGTTTATGTTTATTTCCGCTTAACTCTCTAACTCTTATACATAGAAAATGAGACTCAATCTTTTTACTGCGAATTTATATATAAGCTGTTTTCTTTCACTCATATAACTATTTGATTTAGTTCATCAACCCGAATAATGAATAAAAAAAATGAAGATATCTACTTAATTCATTCCAACCCTTTCTTTGATTTGAAAGGAAGGAATAAAGAAAAGTTTATGTCTATGTATCAACGAATCGCACGTAGAGATATTGATAACACACATAAAGTTAATGGTATTTCATAACTAATCGATTGAGCAGCAGCTCGTAGACCACCTAAAAAGGAATATTTATTATTTGACCCGTATCCTGACATAAGAAGTCCAATTGGAGCAATACTAGAAATGGCAATCCATAAAAAAACACCGATATTGAGATCCGCTAAAACAAGGTGATAGCCAAAAGGAGCTACTGAATAGCTTACTAAAATTGATATGACTGCTATGGATGGCCCGATACTGAATAAACGGGTATCCCCCCTAGATGGAAGAAGATTTTCTTTGAAAACTAGTTTTGCCCCATCTGCTAGAGCTTGAAGAATTCCAAAAGGGCCGGCGTATTCAGGTCCAATACGTTGTTGTATCCCTGCGGATATTTCTCTTTCTAACCATACAATTACCAGTACGCCTATTGTGATTCCCAATACAAGAGTCAAAATAGGAATAAGCACCCATATAATTCCATAAACCTCTTTTAAAAACTCTAATCTAGAAAAAGAATCAATATCTTGTACTTCTGGTGTATCAATTATCATTTCAACGATCAACTTCTCCCATAATGATATCTATACTACCTAGTATCGTCATAATATCAGCCAATTTCATTCTTTTAACTAACTGAGGAAGAATTTGCAAATTGATAAAACCCGGGGGGCGGATTTTCCATCTCCAAGGAAAACCACTCTGATCCCCTATCAGAAAAATTCCCAGCTCTCCCTTTGGGGCTTCGACTCTCACATAAAGTTCTTGTTTCGGCAATTCAAATGTAGGAGAAGGCTTTTTACTAATAAATCTATATTCAAAATCATTCCATTCCGGATTCCTTTCTCTATCAAAGTATCGTATTTCTAAATTCTCATAGGGTCCCCCTGGAATTCCTTCCAGAGCCTGTTGAATAATTTTTATAGATTCTATCATTTCACCAATTCGGACTAGATAACGAGCCAATGAATCTCCTTCTTTTTGCCACTGTACCTCCCAATCAAATTCGTCGTAACATTCATAATGATCAACTTTACGAAGATCCCATTGTATTCCGGAAGCTCGCAGCATTGGTCCCGATAAACCCCAATTTATTACTTCCTCTCTACCAATAATGCCTACTCCCTCGACTCGTTCTAAAAAAATAGGATTTCGTGTAATAAGTTTTTGATATTCAGCAACTCTTGTTAAAAAATAATCGCAGAAATCCAAACATTTATCTATCCAACCATGAGGTAGATCGGCCGCTACTCCTCCGATACGAAAATAATTATGCATCATTCTCATACCGGTGGCAGCTTCGAATAGATCATATACTAATTCTCTTTCTCTGAAAATATAGAAAAAGGGAGTTTGTGCACCAATATCCGCCATAAAAGGACCAAGCCATAACAGATGAGAAGCTATACGACTCAACTCCAACATAATTATTCTGATATAGCTAGCTCTTTTAGGTACTTGAATATTTCCCAACTGTTCCGGTCCATTTACAGTTATTGCTTCTGTGAACATAGTAGCTAAATAATCCCAACGTGTTACATAAGGCAAATATTGTATAATTGTTCGGTTTTCCGCAATTTTTTCCATCCCTCGGTGTAAATAACCCAATATTGGTTCACAATCAATAACATCTTCACCATCTAGAGTAATGATGAGTCTAAGAACACCATGCATTGATGGGTGGTGGGGGCCCATATTGACTATCATGAGGTCTTTTCTTGTAGCTGGTATATTCATCGGTTTTTCCTCGATGCATTCTTTCATGAATTGCTGAAAACGAAAAAAAGTTCATTAAAATTCAAGATCTAATAAATCAAATAATTTTAAATGCCTCTTCAAATTAACGGGTTTTTGACTCCCGAATATCCAACCGATTAATTAATTCTTTATAACATATTCTATTTTTCTTTGACAAATAAGACAGCAGTCGTTGGCGTTTTCCCAGAATTTTACGTAAACCTCTCTGAGATAAATAGTCTTTTTTGTGTAATTCTAAATGTGAAGTAAGTCTTCGTATCCTATTGGTGAAACTAACTATTTGAAATTCAGTGGATCCTCTGTTTTCGTCTTTTTCTTCTTGTGAAATAACTGAGATGAATGGATTTTTTACCATAAAATGAAATCTTCTCGCCCCCCTCTTTTTATTTTAAGAAATTTTTATTGATAGATATCTTTATTGATCAGTAATAATAATGCCTCTCATTTTTATTTTGTATATACAAAAATATTAATTTTGTTATTAATTTATAATTTTTTTTAATAAAATTAAATTTTTATTTATTTGGATTTGAAAAGGGTATACATAAAGGATGGTTGTTTTCTGCACTCACAAAAGATAAAAATTTAGACCTAAAATAATAATATTTTGTTGATTCATTTCTAGATCAAATTGATATGTCATTGAATTAGTATCGTGTATCAGAATGGAACGATGGAATGTAAGACAATGCGTGTGTGCATCTCTTTGTCGTCATAGATCAGATATAGTATGGGAAATATAGCAAAAATGTACTATTAATGCATTTTAAATCGCGGATACATATGTACCCTTACCATACTGAAACGACTGCCATTATTGGTATTAAACCAATAACGATTCATACAAGCCAAATCTTCTAATCGATAATTGGGCCAAAGAAATAACTTAAATTTAATAAGTTTTTTTTTATAGTTTTTGCTTTTATCCAAAACTTGACTGTTTACCTTATTCCCATTACAAAATGCTGCATTTCTATGTCTATTCTCAGAATTGAAACAAATTAGAATTCTCAATTCTCTACGACGTCTAGGTGATAAAATATTTTCAGGAACAAACAAATCATAATGATTTTTATCTCTATTTCCAGTCATCTTTTGATGTTTTGTAATGGCTTCATCAGAATTCTTATCGGCATGTTTTTTTTCTCGGTATCTTTGATTAATTTGGTGTTTGCTTTTATGAACTAATGAAATACCGATGGTTTGATAGATAATAAATTTTCCATCATTTTTTATAGATAGACGAATTGGTTCAATAATCAAAATTCCCCTTTTAATCAATTCTGTAAGAGTTAAATCTTTCTGAATCATCAGAATATCCGGACTCATTTCGCCTCTTTGAATAGAGGATATAGTAATTTCTCTTGGATTTATCAGTCTAAGCAGGAGACAATATACTTTGATGTTATTGCTTATTTTTTTATTTAAAGAATCATCCCATCTCAATTGAAAATGCAAATACCTTTTTAGGAAGAAATCAAACTCCGCTTTTGTATTGATCTTGTATTGCTTTTTATTTCTATTTTTTTTCATGTACGATCCCGTATAATCTTCTTCAACATCTTTTTCTTGGTTTGAAAGAGCTGATTTAAAATCTGCTTGGACCGCGTATTCTTTTTCCCCTTGATTTCGGTTTTCTAATTCAAAAGATTTTTTTGAATTCTCCGATATTGATATAAAAGGATCCCTTTTTTTATTTCCGGCGATGCTTTTGTTTTTACTATCATTTTCATTTATATTAGAATTTAAAACTAGTAATTTAATTGGTATAACCCACGGTTTAATTTTATACGTATTATAAAGTATCCCCAATTCTGGGAAGAACCAAAATTCCATATTTGATATGGGACAACTTAGTATTTCTTCATTCATCCCCATCCAATCAAAAAGGGTTTTTTGATTGGATAGGTTGATTTCTTGATCTTGCTGAATCGTGAGATAAAAAAGACCCCTCTTATTGATTTTATCAATTATTTGATACTTATTAACCCTAGTCTTAGTATATTTATTACTGTTAGTGTCAGTATCAATATCGATCCAGGCGTCAATATCGACCTTATTTTTAAGACAAAAATGGAAAATTCTCCAATCAAAATATTTTCTATCCGGATTTATCTCCATATCTCTAATATCATCTTCTACTAGATAAGGGATAATAGGAATACCTTCCGGCATATTAAATGATTTTTGTGTATGTGTGTTGTAATTATAAAAAATATCTTGGTTATTTTTTACTTGTAATGGTGATCCATAAATATAAGAGTCCTTCTTATCTTCATAATTAATAGATTTATATGCTAAAATATCATATCTATATTGTTTTTTAAAATTATCTTTTTGATTCAGTAATGAATCTGTTTCGAAATTTTTTTCGTAGTTAATTAATCGATCCTTTTCATATAAATCACATAAATCTTTATTTTGAGCCATACAGTGTTGATTGAATATATTTCGCCATTTTTGTGGTACTAATCTAGACCATTTAATATGAGATACATCACATTGATACTGACTCCTTAACCAATTTGTCCATTGATTCATTCCATAATTGCGAAGATTCTTATGTCTTAATTCGGAATGAAATAGTTCTTGTGTTACAACAAAAAAATCCTTTATTTCATTCTTAAGAAAAAGGGACATTCCGTTATATTGAAATACAGATTTTAACTTATATAAGTTAATAAGTTGAGTTTGTGATAATTTATAAAATACATATGCTTGTGAAAAGTAAGATAAGTCGCAAAAAGTCTTTGAATTCTTGTTACTAATATTAGTAAGTGACTTTTTTATAGTCGAAATAAAGGGAATTACACTTTGATTTGTTTTATCAATTCTTTCGTGATTTGCTTCATTATCGTTAATGTATTTATTAATAATTTTTTTTGTTGATTCAAGAAAAAGTTGTGTATTGATGCTAGGAATATTAATGATACATAGAAAGATATCTATGTATATCCTTTCAATGAAATATTTTATAAAATAATGTGACTTACGGATTAATCTAACATTTTGTCTTTTTAATATCTGCCAAATATTTTTTTGTGATTCTGATCCTTTATTATCATAACTTATTTTGTTAGAACTAAAATTTATATCTGGAGTTCCTTTTTTATTTTCTTTTGTAATTTTTTCTATTTGATTTATTATTGTATTTGTTCTATCAGTTAGATCTTGCATTTTTTTTTCTGTTAATGAATAATTTGTCCAACCCTGAGATATAATTTGAATCGACGATTCATGAATCATCCCATTACCAATTATCGAATCTTTTTTCGTTTCACTCAATTCATATACTTCTATTTCTCTCAATCCAAATCCAAATAATATAATTGGGTTTATTTTTGAGAGTTCTTTTATTATTTCTTTTATAAACAGAATGCTTTTAATGATCCATTTTTTTGTTTCTTTTGAGACATTTAGAAACAACTTTTTTTGTTCTTTTAAAATTCTTAGAATTATAAAACATTTCTTTTTCAATTTTTTTAATTTTTTTTTTAGTTCTTTAAAAATGGGTTCAAAAAATGAAAGTTTTTTTCTGGGAGAACCAAAAGGTAGTTCAGTTTCCATTCCAAAAACTGTTAAAAAGCAAAAATCATTTTTTTGATCCTTCTTTTTCATTGGATCATTATAAGGGGCTTGTAGTTTAGATCTGTGCCAAGGTTTAAGACTAAAAGGAAATAGGATCTTGATCTGAATACCGTCTGTTAACCAGTTTTTTGGAAATTCTTTTTCTGATAATTGAACGCCATTATAGGTACATTTAATATGCATTTCTCTATTCCAATCCTTTAAATCCTCAGACCATTCA